TTGGCCCCATGCACTATGCCTGCTGCCTGCTCGTCGAAGTTCAGGGTATATATGGAGAGAAGAGGCGGGTGCTGCCATAATTCCAGAGTGAGTGGCTGAACGTGGTGATCGCTCTTGCCTTCCGAACTGTTGTTGAATATTTCTATCTGTCTTTTTAGAATAAGAAAGCTTGCTTATATTCATACTTTAAGCAATAGACCAATTATTTCTATTTGTAAGTAGGTGCTACCGGGTTCCTGCTAGAGTGGGGAATGCGTCTTTTCCTCAAACTCTAGAGAAGGTGTAAAATAAAAGCAGCCCGCCCCCGCTTCGTCAACAAGTGGGCAAGGAGCACTTTTGGCGGGGGATGTTGTGAGACATAGGAGGAATTGCATTGATAGGTGAGCAACCCTAACCCCCATATCTTGGAATCAGATCGACCCGTAAAAGAAGAAAGAGTCTTCAGGCTCGCAACGAGGCCTCTTCCTGCCTATGCTGCCTTCCTATTAGGCTATGGTATGCCGGAAGAGAGGTGCTAGTTTCTTGCTACTTCTGCACGTGGTACAACCAGATTGCCTTTATTGTTCACCTCAAGAGCGTAGATCACCCCTCCGAGAGTCAAAGTATCAAACTGGTTGGTGGAATGCGGGCAATGTATCTTTCCATCCAATAGAAAAAGCAGGCTCGCTCATCTGTTGGCTTTCTTTCTGGGGCATTTCCTTTTATAAGATCAGAGAGGGAATACCGGGAGGGTAACTACCTTAGCGGGTCACTCAAGTGGTTGGTTGGCTGCTCAATTCGGTCTTTCATGTGGAGCAGTGAACTCTGTCTTAGCGGGTGCTCTTGTCCAATCCCGAATCCTATGCTTGCTGAATGTAGTTCCGAAAGGCGGGTTCAAGGCCGGAAGTTGGCTCTACCGACCAATAGGCAGAGGTAGAACGTGCCTAAGGATGCAACTTAAGACAAGCGTGCTTCTGGGCCGGAGTTGTTGGCTGACCCGGACTCCATTCCATCTCTATGCCTCAAATTCATGTTGAGGGAGAAGGAAATGCTTGCTTTGAACGACCGCTTCGTAAAGTAAGTTTCCGCAGTGGAAGTCTGCCTCTCGGATCGGAGTGGGGTTGGCTATTTGGTAGTCTTCTCCCCCCCCCTTCTGTCAGTAAGAAGGTTGCGCCGAAGCCTCTTTGAAGGTCAGCTAGGACTGGTTGGACCAATTGCTTGCTTCTGTCTCAAATATCACTTGATTGAACTTACCGCCACTCACTCTGGAATTATGGAAGCACCCCCGGGGGATACAGGGAGGGACGGTGAAAGAACCTGTACGGGAAAAAACCTTTAGGAGGGAATGCTAAAGTGGGGGAGGCGAAAGCCCTTGTTGCTTGTTCCGTACCGTCAGGGGCAGATGCAGCTATTCCAGCTGGCTGCTAGTCGTCTCATGCTTGCTTCTTTCTTTCATCTGGATTGGCTTGTTCTTCCGGGTACGGTAAGCGCTTGCCTCAATTCCTTCCGGGAATGGCTTGCTTATGGATCGGGAGCTAACGCTTCATCCGTTGCTTGTTCTGTGAGCCCTAGCTTGGCCTAAGTTCCCCGGGCCATAGTTTCTTCCCCTACGTTTGCTTGGGCTAGGTCATCCGTAGCTTGCTGGTGTGCTGAGCTGCTGTCGGCTTAGTTTGATGGTGTAGTTCAGTTTGAAGCTACCGTTGGAATAGTCCTACTTGAAGGTGTAACTGGAGTGAGTGCTCCTTTCAAAGCTTCCGGTATTCAACTGTCCTAAAACTCCATGCGCCTTCCTTCATGGCTGGCTGGCTAAGCTGGGAAGGCTGGAAAGTAAGCTAGCTCGACCGGAGGTATAGGTCAGGTCAGGGACAAGGGCAAGGCCGCTAAGGCAAGCAATCAGTCAATCTGTTTATAGGCCACGTGGGGGCAAGGGGGAGGCAAGCAGATGGCCCTAGCAAGAGGCAGCGCTAACGGATGATGGGGCGAACTCATTCGAGCCGGGGTACGAGGGGTGAGCCTATTTGTGAGTGCAGTTGGGAGCTGTAAGGCCAGTCAACAAGTACGTAGGGAATGAACCTATAGAAGAAGATTTCTTCGCAGGGGAGAAAGAATGGGGAAAGGGGAGTGGGTAAGCGGGCCCCTTTGCTTTAGTCTAAGCCTTCATTCCTTCAGTTGTAGTCGTAGAGCGAGGGAATAGGGATGCAGGCTTTTCCACCTGCTCCGATGCCCTTCGCCCCTATCTTTCTCTCTTTCGGTAGATTGACCGGATATTTCCTTTAAGTGATTTCCCTTCTCTTTACCGGTAGATGTATACGTATTTATAAGTATATGTCTTTCCCTTTTCTTTCCTTACAGTTCTTTCCTGGAAGTGATTGACCAGCTATATTAGGAATGGGAGGTTCGAAGGTCAGGGCTCAGTTCGTTAGCGATGTCACCAAGGGCCGGAGGAAGGAAGGTAAACGTAAGTCCTTAGACTCCCTCATTCGCTTTTCTGGGTGTCGTTCCTCAGAATCCATGACCTGAACATCATACCAGGTCTCTTTCCTCTTACCGTTATCCAAAACCCTAGTACCAGGTTGGCCTTTCCCCTCCCTCTTCTGTATTCTTCTCTATGTCTTGGTTCTCTTCGTGCACGTAACAGAGGCTTGTGGTTTAGTTCGGGCAGAACTTCACCATCTCTTTTGTCAAACTATCCCCTTTAGCCCGTTCCTTGGTCACAGGGCCCACTGGGTCATTAAGTCCCTTTATGACCAGTCTCTCCAACTTCCTTGTTACGCCTTTGCTGCTTGACCGGAGAAGCCGTCAACCAGTCTCCATAGGGCATTCGATCTTTCTGTTCAACATCCTCGTCTTTCTTTATAGTTAGTTCATTCCATTTCTCTTCTTACATACTTGTAATCTGGAAGGTAGATGGTGTGGGAAAGCAAGAAGGAAGAGAGCTAACCAGGGAAAGAACTGAACGAGGAAAGAGAGGACCTGGGCTGTAGACAAGACCGATAGTCAGACTAGTCAAGCATCTATTCTTATTCAAAGTGATTTCACTAATAGGCTAACAGTCTCGAACTTCTAGAAGGGTCTATGCTAATAGAGCTCGAACGAATGTGAGAGGGTCTATGTTAATAGAGCTCGACCGTAAGGGAGAGGTACGAAGTCACTCGACTGAGTTGGAGAGGAAGGAAAACGAAACGCTACATCTCCTAATATAAGGGTTTACCACTCTCTGCTTTACTTGATGGGATCAGCTGTTTTATTATAAATTGGCCCAGGGAATCTCACTTTCAAAAGATAGAAAGGTTACGTGTCCTGTCCTTCTTCTCTGATAGAGTGGGTTGGTGCTCTTTGGACTAAAGGAAAAGTGCAATATCTAGAGGTAGTACACCTGTACTAAGTTCATCGTCTTGCTGCAAGTCTTTTCATTTGGTTGAGCGAGGAAGCAAGGCCCAGGTGCTCATAGAGTCGGGTATGGTTCCCTAAGTTCCTGGGTGACTATACTTCTGCAAAATGGATGTACCTTGCGTGTCAAGCGAAAGATTGGAATTGATAAGGCGATAGATAGGGCCAATGTGCGTGGCTGTTGATCGCCGGTCACCGGTAGTCGTTGTAAGATCCACTCACTCGCTTGATGAGCAAGAAACCGAGACCCCTTCCTTCATTAGGGGAGGAATCACTGAACATCGTATTCATATTCTATTTTTCTTGTTTTAACTACCTTCTTTAATAGCGTTAATGCAGTGTCTGTTGCAACTGAGCTAGAGGAAGAAAGAGTAGGTAATAAGCTATTAAGTCACACCTCTTCTACCGGACTGTAGCTAGTTGTTGGTTGAAAGAGTAATTTCTCTCTTTCTGAGTTCGGACTAGGGTAGTCGGGTCGTCTTTTCCATACACAAAAATTCCTCGTGCACGAACAAGAAATTGAGTACCACTTTACCCACCAAGGATGTAACCAGAAAGAGGTTCGATTTGATCAGTACGGAAAGGGTAGGTACCTTATAAGAAATCCCCTTTCTCAGCACTAGGTCATCAATCCTCCATAAAAGACCAAAACGTACCAAGTTATGATCTTTGCGGTTTAGCCGCCAAGAGGTCATAACCTGAGGTGCATCAAAGAACTCCTTTATGGTAACAACTGTATCCATGGCTCGCATACAAGACCATTAAAGATATTTGAGCCATTGATACATCCAACCTGTTAAGGTTAACCATTCCTGACTGTCCTTCATCCCAATGAACTGTTAAAATCTCTCTTCTCCCGCTATGCACCTCTTACTCTTGTAATAGCCCATGTCTTCCTTCTCCAGCGAGAGAGACCTTATAAGACAATGAAGACTTTCATTTACATCGGTAGCAGACGATTCTCAAAGGGTTAATAATTCCTATCCAGCGGCGGAATGAATATCTACGTTTAAAATGGAATTGCCCATCCATTTGCACGAGATGAGTGAAAACCCAAGGTGCGTAGCGCTTGATACATAAAGGAGGCCTCCGCTTTAACATCAGCAGTCGTTACGCCGAATTCTTCAATAAAAGTAGCCGTCGTAAGGCCTCCAGAAGGGGGCGTTGCGTATCCGGAAGAGTCAGACTTCGTTTCAAGCAGCAATCTTTGAAAGGAAAGATACTTGTTGTCGATTCAATGTGGGATAGTCCCTACAGGATAGGAGTTAACCCATGTCCACAGTTTTGATTACAGGTCTAGTTCAGTTCAACTCATAGCCCCCAATCCCACTGGTGACGATATTGTCATTGGGGATCAGAAAGTTGCTCTGCCTTACAAAGAGTGGTTAGCTGATCTGGGAGTCAGTGTCTCGATGCCGAAGTCACTGGTCAATGAGTAGGCAAAATCATCTGGGGAAGGAAGCGAGGTGGAGTGAAGCACGGTCGGCAACAGCTAATTGGCTCAGGCAATTCTTGTTGTCGGGCGTAGGGTAGGACCCTCTTTCGAGTTTCAGAGGTGAATCCTCATATGATATGAAGGACTCCCATCCCCGGGAAAGTCCCCAACAGCAACTGGATCAATCTTTGTTGGCTGGCTTGCTTTGTCCGCTATCCTTCATCCCATCCGTCTTGTCCAGGCTGGTAAGGAGAGAAAGGGGTGCCTGGGGGAGATGAAGTAGAATCAATTGAAGTGGATGTTTCAGGAGTTCATTCAAGCGTAGGGGTAGGGCTTCATTCAAGCGTACGGACTTTATTCGACTTTAGTTTAGTGAGTGGATTCTGTTGTGGATGAATGCGCTTAAGCAATAATAGTGGTAGGACTTAGCCGCGCTCTGTTCTTGATCGGTCGAATCGATCGCCATGTTTCTGAGATTCTTCTAAATGCCCTTTCTCTCTCCTCGGCAGTCTGAGTCTTTCATCAAGTAGAAGGAAGAGCTCCTCTTGTGGATCACTCCCTCCCGTTGTGTTCTGCTTGCAATGCTTTGTGTCTTCCACGGACAAGGGGATAGCCACTTATTGTTTTTTACAATTAGTTAAGAGTGATTCAATAGTAGCCCAAGCCATAGCTATTAGGCAGCTCTCAGGAGGTGGGGAAGGAGGTTGCTTGCGGGGTTCCCAAAGGGAAGGCTTGCTAGGAAGTCCTGCTCTGCTTCCCTGTGTTAAGCAAAGTGAGTTGACTTCGTCATGTAGTTGACCGAAGGTCTATCCATGAGAGTGAGCCGAATGGCGTATCCCAAAAGAGGAGCACGGGAGCTCACTCCCTCAATGAGTCTATCTCCTGCTTCAGGCCATGTTGTTCAGTCTCCAGGAACTCAATTCTGAGATGCAGCCGCCTCCATCCGCAATCCGCTCCCGTACGGACGTTGACATGCTTAGCGAAGGTCTCCTTACCTTATTAAATTGACGACGACATTTCTTTCAAGTTGCACGAAAGGTAGGGCCTATCTAGAAGTCGTTTTTGATGAGGAGCCTCCCTAACGCTGGGCAAGATCAAGAAAAAAAGAAGTAGAGTTAGGTTCTGTTCGTTTGTGTAAGCATCTCCTTCGGACCCTCGGTCGATTCGTCTGCTCATTCAGCGTATGATTCTTATCCAATTGCTTCTTCTGAGAAGTCTTATGAAACGAATTCGGCTGGAGATAGGCATTCGGATTCGTTACTTGGCTTGGGGCTGATGAGGATGAGTTACTTCGGGCTCCTGAGGGTGAGGAATCCGTTGTTTCGGGATAAACTTGATATGTTAGTTCGGCTGATGCTTCAGGGAATAATTCCTCTTCAGCCGATTCAGATTGAGAGGGCACTCCTAAATGCAGCCGTAATCTTATCTTATATACGATAGACCACCAAGGGAATCCCGGATAAGATGGTTTGTACTTGCTTTTTCCGCTTTCTTGCCTTATTATTATGGGAGTACAATGTAGACTAGATAGTATTAAGCATTGGTGAAAACTTTCACCTTACATCAGTGCCTAGGGCCTACTGAAGCGCTGCAGATCCTAGCAGAGTCTCATGAATGAAGGCCTAAGTGATGCTCATCAGTCGGGACAGCGTCAAAGAACGAATAGATAAGTGGTTCAGTATAGTTTCTTGTATATATAAAAAAAAGATAATGTAAACTATATACCATATTTTGATGGCTGAGTGACGAAGGAGAAGAGAGATAGCATTCCGACTGGCTAGCGATGAGGGGAAAACTCGCCCAATGTATGGTCCTAATTGCAACACGCCACCTACACACTACATAGGTTTAAGGAAAGCAGGATAATCCGGTTCCTCATCCCTCGATATAAAGAAGTTTAGAAGGCAAGAATGATGAGCATTCGGGCCTCTAAAGCAAGATTAAAGTGTCCTGTTGGATAAGAAGACCTAAAACACCAGTCAAGGGAATCAGGTCGGTAACAAAAGGTTAGAATTCTTTTTAAGTTAAGTCTTCGCATGAATGATCCACTTTGCCGCCGCTGACGTGACCATCTCCAAAAGATATGCCTCAATCTGTGGCAGATCCACTATAGGGAGAATGTGTTGGGAGACGACCTCCCGCCGCGGTAGTATGAGCCTTCCCTTTCCTTGATGTTACACAGGATGCGCAATGGAGGGTAGTACGAGGTGACTGAGAGCATTACATTAGAAGAATAGAAAGAGATGTTAAAAAGAACGACCATGGAGACTTGGAGATCTAGAGCAGGTGTTTCTTGTATATCCCTCGTGTCGAGAGCTACTTCCTCGAATATCAACGCAGGGAGCCGCGAGGAGAGGACTTCCAGGGCTCAATCTACGGCTGCGTCAGCGTGAGGCAACAAAGCGAATAAGCATAAAGATAGAAATCAGACACGAGGTTGTTTTTTTCCAGATGGTAAGCTGAAGGGCTGTTGAAGAGTGGTCCAAAAAGTTATGACCATCTAAAGCTAAAGCGTCAAGTCCCAAAGGAAAGCTCGAGAACGATAGTAAATTCTTTATAGTTCTAATGGTTTGGAGCAAGGATGGCTACGTTCAGATGGTACAATTCAAAAAGAAAAATGAATTTGTCTTTTCCAACTCATGCATCAAGAAATGAAGATGAGATAGCCAACCCAAAAACGAAAGATAAGAGGGTTGATTACGTGATAATGAGATATGAATACCCAAAAATAAACATATAAGAAGAAAACACATGATCGGTCAATCGATATGGGTTACATCGCATGGATAGGGGAAGATAGGAATGGTCTCTGCCTTTCCCTACTTAATTAACAAACAAACAAGCAAGAGGGAGAGGCATACGAGTTCGACTTCTCGTACTATCATGTCTGGTACGTCATTGTGAAGTCTCAGTGGCAGTACCGCTTAAAGAAAGTGTTCAAGTTGCAAGTCGAAGAGGGTGAAAATACCCCAGGGACCCTGTGCCCAAAACTAAATGGGAGAACCATGGGGTGAAGGCACACTGTCATTACACGATGGGAAGACTTGGACCAAATGGATCGTACTGCAGAGCAAGCGAAGAAAACGTAAGGGCGGGGCTGCGGACCAACAATTCAGCAAAAGGGCTTAAAAGCTCCTTTCTCAAACCTTCCCCTTTCTCTAATAATAAGGTAAGCATCAAAACCCAGCAAACCCCAATTCTCCCTCTAGGGGAGTTCTTATAATTACATAACACATTCCATCCCGAAGCAACAGACCTCAGGACCCCTTCCTTATTCACCTCTTTGATCTTCGTCTCAACCAATCCCACTAAAGAAAGCTTGTGCTCTAGGATAAATTTCCTAACTTCTCTCTGCTTCATCTGCTCCTTCGGACCCCTGACATTCCATACTCCAAAAAACATAAGGAACAAAAGGTGGGACGAACCTAGAGCACGAACCTCCAGAAGGAAGCTACCTTTTCCGGACCCTACCGGAGGGGGAGGATTGCTTGCTTGGACCCTTGAAAGCTTTCTGAGGGTTGCCCTTTTTCTCAAAAGAGTCTTTTACCTTAGCTCCCAGAAGATTCAGTACAGGAGAGGCTGTTGAGGGCTCTACACCACTGGAATTAGACAAATTGCTGGCACTGATCGGAGTTGACAACCCCTCATCCCTCGGCTCAGTAATCTCCTCATGGGTCTCCAAGTTACCAGAAATCTCAGTCAAAGCCTTCCCCTCAACCACAGGAGCCGCTGGACACAACCCATCGTTAATCCCACTCCCTTGCTGAGCACCTAGCAAAAATGAGGCCCCCACATCATCTGTTCCCTCCGATGAAGAAATTGCAGCAAAATGAGCCTCAGGGAGTTGAGTGATAGTGCTCCCATTCCCTATCACCATCTTCTCCTTATTGGCTCCACTACCCGTAACTGCTACCTTACCTTTTCCCTTCCGCTGCACTCTAACCCAATCCCCCTCCTGAGAAGGCTCGCTGACTCCCACTTCAGAGGCCAAAACTTTGTTACTCACCTTCGAACATGTTGTGGTTGAATGCCCAAATACCTTACAGGATTTGCAAATAGCAGGAATCCAGTCATACTCTACATAAATAGTAAACCAATCCCCATTCTCACCCATCAAGTCGAACTCTTTTACTAGATCCTCCGCCGCATTTACCTCCACACAAACCCTAGCATAGCGGATTCTGCGTCTTGACGCGGTCATATTGTCTGTATACATCGGTCTTCCCACCGCACTAGCTATATGACTAAGGCCAGTTGCTGTCCAATACTCCAAAGGGATGCCATAAAGTTTGACCTAAAGGAGAATTTTCTGCAGCTCCTCTTTAAGCAAAGACATGTTCGGGTGCCATCTTTTAAGCACCAATAGACGATTGGCCATATTAAGGGAGCGCGTTCCAATACCGAACCTAGATCCTCCTCACTTTTGAACTTGAAACAAAAGCAACCATTGTCAGTGGAGAGAACAACCTCCTCCAAACCCGAGTCATCCCACAGCTTGTGGGCTATGGAGTTGACAGTAGGATAAGATAATCTCTGGCCTACAAAGTGGCCAACCAAAGTGAATTTCCAGACTGAACAACCCTCCACAGTGATGCCCTTTTGGGGCTTCACTTTCACTCTACTCTCCTCAATACAAGGCTAGAAAAATTCAAGAGCAAAAGGAGGAACCAAGGGTGAACCTGAGCTGGTTCCAGGAGCCAAAGAAAGCCCTTTAACTGCCCCCGCATAGGAAGGCTTCAAACTGCCAGTAGCTCCCTGACCATTGAACTGGTTGGGAGTCTTGCCATTTGGCCTAGAAAGACCAGCATTCTCGGGAGGGGCACTCGGACCAGCAGACAGGTCTGGAGGGGACCCAGAACGGGAGAGCTGCTGGCCACTCACTGCCTGAGAACTTACCTTTCGGCCACCAACAGCAGAGGGCTTCCTAGACTTCTCCACCGAAGGACTGAATCTACCTCTTTCTACGAGCGCTGGAACTTGAGAACCGGAACTGGTTTAGTCAACATGTCTGCTGGATTTTCCGCCGTGGCAATTTTCTTCACTGTGATGTCACCTTGTGTCATAACCTCCCGAATAAAATGATATCTGACATCAATGTCTTTGGTCCTCTCATGATACATTCGATTTTTGGTCAAATGTATTGCGCTCTGGCTATCGCAAAAGACTGTAGTTACATCCTCTTGCAACCCCAAGTCACTGACCAAACCTCTCAACCAAATTGCTTCTTTCACTGCCTCTGCTGCTGCCATATACTCTGCCTCTGTGGTAGACAAAGCAACTGTCGACTGTAATGTCGCCTTCCAACTAATGGCACAACCCGAGAGAGTGAAAACATAACCTGTAAGAGATCTCCTCTTATCCAGATCACCAGCATAATCTGAATCAACATACCCCTCCTCAGATCCTGATCTTAGATGTCAGCAGCTATTTTCGCTGTGTGGAAGAAATATAGTAAGCATTTCTGCGGGAAAGTACTGGACTGCTGCAGTTACAGCAACAGGTGATGTTTACATTTGGGATGAGAAGAAAGGTAAGGATAAGCCACCTATTGCAACCCGGTTACATGGTGTAAAGAGGGCTACTTCAGTTTCAGTTGGTGAAACACATCTATTGATTGTTGGATCTCTGTATCATCCCGTCTATCCGGCCAATGTGGCCAAGAATCCTCAGAAGCTCAAGCTGAATGTCAGGGAAGAGTCAGAGGAGTTTGACGAGGATTTTCTTTTCAATGATATGGAGTCGAACAATCTGTTATCCACCATACAAAAAGATGATTTTGGGCAGAGGCCCATTCCAAGCTTAAAAGGCCTCTGTGAAAAAGTGGCAGCAGAGTGTCTAGTGGAGCCACGTAATGCTATACAACTGCTCGAAATTGCAGATTCACTTGGAGCAGATGATCTGAGGAAGCATTGTGAGGATCAAGGTTGCTATTCGCAACCTTGACTATATTTTTACGGTGTCATCACATGCTATTGCAACTGCCTCACCAGACATTCTAGCTAACCTTGAAAACTTGTTAGACCTGAGATCATCTGAACCATGGAGCTACCGTCGGCTCCCAACTCCAACAGCCACTTTCCCTGCAATTATTAATAGCGAAGAGGATGATACTGAGAATGAGATTATAAGGACTCGTGACTACCACACAAAGAAAACCACCTTGAAAAGCAAAAATGACCAAAGATTAGACTCTTTTCTACAACCCAAAGATAATCCCAATGAAGGCATCTGTAAACAAGTTCGAGCTTTGAGGAAAAAGTTGCAGCAGATTGAGATGCTTGAAGCAAAGCAGTCTAGTGGGCATCATCTTGATGACCAACAAATTGCAAAGCTTCAAACGAAGTCTGCTCTTGAGAGCTCGCTTGCTGAGCTTGGTGTTCCAGTTACACCACTGGCTAAAGCATCATCTTCAGTTTCACCGGATGGAAAAGGCAAAAAAAAGGCTGAGGTGAGAAAACAGAGGAGAAAGAGCTCACAGAGGGTATCACAAGTGGAGACCGCATCTGGTTTTTCTGGGACTGAAGTTGTTCCAAACGCCACGAAGGATTTCTCGGATGTTGGAATTTCTCAGGTTTCCAAGTAGTTGGAGGGAGGTGTCATGTGTGAAGGAATTGTGGCGTGCCAAGCCGCTAAAGAGTCCACTTTTTGTGTTCAGAAGGACAGTTCAGTCTTGCCGAAAAATAAGAACTTAGTACCAACATCATCCAAGAAGAGGAACAAGAAGGGAGGGCTTTCTATGTTCTTGAGTGGTGCTCTTGATGACACCCCCAAAGATGTCGCTCCCCCTCCTCCAACACCCAGAAGTGAGGGTCCCGCATGGGGTGGGGCTCAAATTTCAAAGGGATGCACTTCTCTTCGTGAAATACAGGATAAGCAGAGCAAAATCAAGGTGAACCAACCAACCAGAAGCAAAGATCAGGTGGAACATCTGTCCGATGGTAGAAGTGATGGGAGAGAATTCCATAATATAATGAAATTCAAGACTGTAAGCAAATAGAAGTCAAACTCTACTAATTCTAACTCCCCAACCCCCAACCCTTTTCTTTAGTACTGCTCTTGCCTTAATCTACTGACTGCATTAACTCCTTGAGCAAAGGTGGATTCGGGTGCCACCTCTTTTGCACTAGAGGCCGGTTGGCCATGTGCCAGGGAGCCTGATCCAATACAGAGCCTAAGTTCTCCTCGCTATTCCATTTTCAAAAGTAGAATCCGTTATCGGATGACAAAACGTCCGTAAGCCCCAACTTGCCCCACAGCCTTTGAGCAATAGAATTAACCAAAGGGTGAGCCAATCTTCGGCCAACAAAATAACCTACCAGAGTCTTCTGCCATTCCCCACACCAATTGGCAACTACCTCTTCCGGAGGTTTCACCTTAATTCTACCATTTTCTCTAACCGGTTCCACATAATTTAAAACCATGGAAGGGATAGGAGTATTACCTAATTCTTCCACTCCGCCATGACCGGATGAAGGGCAGCCCCTTACAGCATTCGCATAAGAAAAGCCCGGCTTGGCAGCAAGCTCCGCCCCGGCCTGGTTAGGGCCACCAGGACTTGTACATCCAGCTGGGCTATCCATATGGCCGGACCTCCCAAGAAAAGAGGGGGAACCAAGACCTTGGGCTTTAGAAAGTGATTCCATGAAAGAGCCGGGCCTAGTTGGAACAGCTGTAGACTTCAATGGGCTGCTGGCAGAAGAAGAAATCTGGCCCAGATTAGGAAGCGGGCTATTCGAATACAATATTGAGATTTCTCTTTTTCGGCCGTTACCCTTTAGATTGACCTCTGGCCTCGGAGAAAGAGCCATTGACGGACCGAATACGGACCTTTATGTGCCAAAAGTCACATTTATTTCGTGCACTAACTAAGCCGCTACTCCTGCCTTGGGACCAGTATCCAGGGAAGGCAAGGTTTTTCTGACTCCCAGACAGGAGAGGGAAGAAGCCTTCCTTTTTGCCTTTGCTTGGCCCAGACCTTCAATCAACTTGAAGGACTTCGTAAATCCCTCTTCTTTCATTCATTTCTTTATCATATCCGGTGAATTAAGACTATTTTAGCAGATCAGACTATAATAAAGAAAATTCATCTGCACCGAAGCGTCTGCATCAAATCGTCTGATTGTAGCATGATTGAACTCTCACAAGATCGACCTCGACCACCTCTTTTAGTGGTTACATAACCAAGGTGCATCAATCAAGTCAAGTTATGAGGCAAATTCCACTAAGAGTTGAGTCCAAAGGTAGCCCCCCGTTGTCAAAGTTGAAAGACTCGGCGCACGGACGTCGAACGAAGGAAGGTCACATTCAGGTGTCAGAGGTTCAAGAGTCGTCTGCTTCATCATTCCACCTGTCTCCAACCTGAGGCCAGACCTAAGTCGAGAGTCGTGCTTTCTCGGAACGGGAAAGAGAATTCCGAGCCACCTATCCTAGTCAATAAAAGATTCTTTCATCGAAAAGCTAACTGCTAACAGAGTTGGTTGCTTTCTTAGAGGGAGACCCGGACCGAAGGATCTGATTTAGCTGGTTTCCGCATAATAATCATCGGGATTGATTGCAAGTCTGGGAGATCCCAGAAAGTTTGATTATCTGTACCGAGAAACCAAACGTTGAACTGCTTCGAATCCTGTCTTTCGCGCTGGGGCTAAGGTTGTCCATTCGATTGAGCTTTCTCCCTTTCTATTAGTTCGTGTGTTGAACGGTCTTCGAGTACCCCAATTGGTAATAGGGGAGTAGTCGCAATAGATAGATGGATCAAGTAGGTGTATTGGCTTGGTATGAACGCCTTTCGTCTTTTGGGGGGCAATCATAGTCATAAGGAGTATCCGAACGAATGTTGAAGAAGGTTGAGTGGGATTTTCCTTCCCTCTTGCCTTTTTTGCTTGTTCGGCCTCTTCTTCATTTTGTCTTGTTCGGGGGCAGAGCTCGTACATTCGTTCCAGCTAGAGTCTAATCTGTCTGTCCTCCGGCAGCGAGTGGAGTAGATGAACGTAGCTAGTATAGTCTATTATATGATATTCCAGTTTTTTAGATTGACGTACCGTCGGGGAGATTCTCGTATAGTGGGGGCTCTTCTCTTAGGGTTTCGAGTTGGAACCTCTAGTCTCGGTCTCGTCTCACAGCAAGCTGTGTGGTCTAATCCTAGCTATAGGTCCTTCGTCCCTCCGTCGGTATTCTGTTAGCAGTTCACGAAGTGAACGAGTTCAGGAGGGCTCCTTCACGGAGTTAGTGAGGCGACTGAACAAACAGAAAGCGGGGAGGCGGCTACAGTACTTAAGACCCTAAAACACGTATACCGACTGAACGAAGGGTTCAGGAAGTCTCTCCCACTGCCCCTATCACGTAAAGCGGCACTCAACTGACGGGACTTCGGGCCAGAAGAAACTATAGACTGTTTACTGACGGGACGAGACGAAATAGATCTTTGGCTTTCGAGTATTCACCTCCTTCCCTTGTCAGGCCTTTTCGTCGAGATAGGGAGGTCTTATTCGAGTTCCTGCTGTAAGCCTAAGCCTAATATAATAAATGACGGTTCTTTATTCCTCTGAATTTTCCCTCAAATCTCGTGATCCTAACCCTCTCTATTCCTTATACCCGGGAATCTCTTTTTTGCCTCCCTTCTTCCAACGAGTTCAGTCAAGCGAGCGATGAAGCGAGACTGAATCCTGACTTCTCTAGCGTTGAACGAGTTCCGGGCTAAGGACGAAGCTCGTACTTTAGGTGGAAGCTTGTGGAGAAGTTGAGCTTGGACCCTAGGAGTTTGAACACTTCTGTCCAGAACCTCCCAGTGAACCTAGGGTCCCTATCACTGATGATGGTCCGGGGTATGCCCTAGTACTTTACATCATCTTTTACAAAGAATCTTGCAGCTTCTTCTGCAGTACTGTTAGTAGGGGCTGGGGTTAAGATGGCATAGAACTCATGTCTAGTACAACCTTTACTAGGTGGTCCATCCTCCCCCACCTTAGGCAAGCTTGCAATGAAATCCATGGATACACTTGCCCGGTCTCTCTGGTATAGGCAAGGGCTCCAACCCGCCGGTTTAGCTCGCTCCACCTTGTCCTGCTTACAAAGACGACAAGTTCTCACATACCCTTAAACCTCTTCCTCCATCTTTGGCCAGTAGTAACCTCGTGCTATAAGGGCCAGTGTCCTCCGTGGGTGACCAGCCGCATGGCACTCCCTTAAGATCTCCTCCTTCCTTAAGTCTCCAACCGTCGGGCACGTAGAGGCAATTCCCTCTGGTGATCAAGAGCCCATCCGTCGATCCAAAACCTCCTAGTAGCTCCCGACTTGGCCTGTTGCACTAGCCTAGCCACCAGGAAGGGGTCTTTCTCTAAACCTTCCCCTCTCAGGCGACGGTCCCTTGTATTCTGCAAATGGCAGCTAGCTCTTCCCCCGCAACAAGTTCAGCTTTCCTGCTGAGGGCATCTGCTACTTGGTTAGTTCTTCCTGGCTTATACTTTGACTCCAACACAAAGTCAAACTAAGCAAGGAAATCCTGCCTGCCCGTTTTGGAGAAAGCTTCTTCTGTGTAGCAAAGTCGCTTGTGGCCACCAGTCGTCGACCACAAATCTAGACCGAACGCAAGTAGTGCCTCCATGTCCTCAGGCAATGCACCACTGCTGTCATCTCTTTCTCTTGGACCGCGCCTTTCTGTCTCGTTGAGCTTCCGGCTCTCATATGCTACTGGGTGTCCCTCCTGGACCAAGACTCTTCCAATGGCATAGTCTGATGCTTCAGTGTGCACTTCGAAAGGCACAGTATAGTCTGGCAACCTCAATACAGGTTCCTCCGTCACGGCCCTCTTCAAGTCCTCAAAGGCTCGCTGGCACTTGCACTTGTCCGTTCAATGCCAATGCCGACGGCTTTCTTCAAAAGATCTGTGAGTGGAGCTGCCTTCCTAGAGTATCCAGTGATGAACCGACGGTATTAGTTCACAAGGCCAAGAAATGATCGTAGCTCGGTCACGGGGACTCCCCGCTCTTCTATTGCCTTCACCTTCTGCTTGTCCATCCTAATCTGGCCATACCCTATCCCAATGCCCGCCGGAACATGACTTCTCGCATGGGCGAACATCTCATGCTACTACTTATTGTTGAAATAAGGTAACGGAGTGGCTCCCGCTAAGGAACGGAACGAAGGGGCCCGGCTGACCGAAGGGAGGGCCTGCTAAGGTCTTCGAAGATCCAGCTAAGGAAGCTGATCGAAGATGGCGCTACATATGTACGACTATATATATAGCCTGTACCGAATCGAAGGGGCGTGAGATAACTGACTGTCAAGTGGTTCCTTTTCTCGTACAGCCAGCCCGTACCAAAGGTGGCTATCCGTAGTAAGCTAAGCGTGACGTGGCTATCCTTAGCGGACAGCCCGTACCGAAGGTGGCACTACTAAGAAGGATAGTATAGCCCACTACCTTTTCTTAGAAAAGCTACCGCTACTAGTCTATAGACCGGAGGCTACCGTCATTCTATAGAATGAATGGAATTAGAGTTTTCGATTCTACTATTATTTTCTTTAGGAAACCAGTCGCCTTTAGATACTAGATAGGCGGCAGTTCGCCCTTGGTACATTATCGGGTAAACCCCAATAGTTCAATGGAACCTTTAGTGTCCCAACTCGGCGGTAAGGTAGTGTCCGAAGCTACCGCCATCTTTCATTAGGGTCTAAGGAAGTAGCTCAACGGGAAAAAGGTACTGGGATGTTTGCCCTTTTACGGCTACAGATCTCAGCTACCTTTGACTATAGATAAATGGTAAACCCCCGAGTTCAATGGAACCTTCGGGCACTACCTTTTCTTAGAGTTGGGGGTGAATACCGAAACTGCTCAGAAGTTTGCTACCGAATCTTCGGCGGAGCCGGCTACTGAGGCTGTCGGAAATCTCCTGTCTTGGCGAGATCCAAGGGCGAACATCCAACGACTTTTGACTAAGGAACTAATAGATAGACCGACGCCTTCATTTGAACCATGGAATTAGTCTCAACGAGTTCTGACCGTCTAAAGGCTTTCCTTCGTTTCAAACAGAATGATCTTCCCCTAACTTAACCCATAAAGGTTTATGAGAGGGAGGAGTATACGCTGATTGACTCGCGATCGCGATCTATCGTTCGATCGATCGATTTCGCGATCGATCTCCTTCCTTCGTCGTTATTCTTCTTTTTGTTTGCAGTCTTTCCTTCGTTCGCCCTAATGACTAAAGGCAAGCGTTTCCATAGTCGACTTAGGCAAATACCATCGCTAGAAAGACTGAAGGATGGAGTGATTACCTAAGGCACTCTGACTGAAGGGAGTGAGACGAAAATTGTCGGAGAAGAACGGTCGATCATCATCATCATCAGATGAATATCAAAAGGAATTGACACTAGAAGTCACCCTCCCTTCCGTCAGTTCACTAACTCTGAATCGCGTTTAATCTAATCGAATTTCATCGAATTCCCACCATTCCATTCTATTCCATTCCTTGTCAATTCTATTTAACTCGACTCGATTCTATTCTCATTTTTGTGATTCAAATTGATTGAATGATAGAACAACCTCCGGATCGCATCAATCCCTTTCTGCGAAAGATTGATCGATAGATTGTTTGGTCGACTCAGAACCAACCCGGATCGATTGATCGATCAACGGAAAGACTGATGGAATAGAATAGGCCACAAAGAATGGAACTGGATTGATCGAAAGAGGGTCGGAAAGGC